TAATTTTTGTTCGAAATTTTAGTATTCAGATTTTATTTGTATTTTCTATCGTAATTTTTGGGCCATTATATTAGCAAAAAAAAAGTATAATTAAATTTTATATGTTATATATAATATATGATGCATAAGTTGACATCACCAAAACTCGTTAACTTTGATGCGTTTAGTCGAGCCTTTCTTGGTTTAGGGGTTTAACAAGAATAACAGGATTTATTGAGCGTAGGGGGTAGGGGGGTTTAACGCGCGGAAACCAAAAGGGGGCATATAGTATAGATCTGTGTTGAGTAATAATATATTATGCACTTGAGATAAACATATGTAATTCTTAAGTTATGTCTTTAGATCTTTTCACTTAAATATCCCGGTCAGGGAAAATGTTCAAGCTTAATTCACTATTTGAGTGTACACTCTGAAATGCAAGTGAAAAGAAAAAAAGAAAAAAGAACCTATGCATTTAAGAGAACCGCGAAGCATGTGGGGTTATTGAAAGTGTGAACTACACAAGTAACCGGATGCAAGTATAAAGCTCTGGGGTGGATTAAACATGCCAAGAACGTGAAAGAGAAGCCAAATGCAAGGAATAATTAATAATATACCTTATTTACAGTTGTGTCCCTGGTTCTATCATTAATAATATGCAATTATGTAAACTGGTTGGTGGTTTCTTACTACATTAAATATTACTCGGTAAATGTGGATTGAGTCAATCAGAGGAGGTTGCTGAGGACGACAGATAGCTAGGTCAAGGACTAACTCAATTTAGATGGATTCGTATATTGATTCAAAAACCGATGCTTTATGAATGGCTTATATATTAGTACTTGCTTTATGTTTAAAATAAAATCTTGGTGATAATACATATATGTACTATACCATTAATGTAATATTATGCATAGTATGCACTATACCATAATGTCAGAAGATAGTTTAATTTAGAACTCTGGCTTTGGGAGCCAGTAGTGAGAGTTGGAATCTCTTTTTTCTGGCGCTAGGGAGGGGTTTAACCTCCAATCTTCGGATTACAAAACCGATGCTTTAAATTAAGCTACTAAGGCAAGCTCATTCCATTGCTTTATTTTCTAGTCAACCTGCCAGTGGTATAATGATTAGAAATAATATAAAATATAGGACAGATGCGATTTGTCCAATAATAATAAAGGGGTGTTCTACTGGTATTCCCCCAATTCATGTTAGGATAAATATATCTGCGACTAGGGCTCAAAATAGGAGCTGGGTGACGGGCCGAAATGTTAGTCCTCGTTGTTTTGATGTGTGTAGGGCGGGTACTAGTATTAAAATAAGGATGGAAGATAGGAGGGCTAGGACTCCTCCAAGTTTGTTTGGGATAGATCGTAGGATGGCGTAGGCAAATAGAAAGTATCATTCGGGTTTAATATGGGGAGGGGTAACTAATGGGTTGGCCGGGGTGAAATTATCCGGATCTCCTAGAAGGTTGGGGGAAAATAGTGCTAGGGATGTGAGGGCTAGAAGTATAATTACAAATCCTAGTAGGTCTTTATAGGAGAAGTAGGGGTGGAAGGTGATTTTATCTGCGTTTGAGTTTAGGCCTGTTGGGTTATTTGATCCTGTTTCGTGTAGGAATAGTAGGTGAATGAGGGTGGCTGCAGCAACAATGAATGGGAATAGGAAGTGAAAGGCGAAGAATCGGGTCAGGGTTGCGTTGTCTACTGAGAATCCGCCTCAGATTCATTGTACTAGGGCATTTCCCACGTAAGGGATTGCCGATAATAAATTGGTAATGACTGTGGCGCCTCAGAATGATATTTGTCCTCATGGAAGGACGTAACCCACGAAGGCTGTTATTATTACTAGTAAGAAAAGGACAACTCCAATATTTCAGGTTTCTTTGTATAAATAGGACCCGTAATATAATCCTCGGGCAATGTGTATATAAAGGCAAATAAAGAAGAAGGATGCTCCGTTAGCATGTATACTTCGAATTAGTCACCCATAATTAACGTCACGGCAGATATGTGCAACTGAGGAGAAGGCGGTAGAAATATCAGATGTATAGTGTATAGCTAGAAATAATCCTGTAATAATTTGTGTGGCTAGACATAATCCTAGGAGTGACCCAAAGTTTCATCATACTGAAATATTAGAGGGGGCTGGTAGGTCAACCAGCGCGTGGTTAGCGATTTTGATCAGGGGGTGTGTTTTTCGTAGGCTTGCCATTAATGGTTTTTATAGTTGAATAACAACGGTGGTTCTTCAAGTCACTGGTCTTGGTTAAAATCCAAGTAAGAATTATGACTTATCTTGTTTCTTTACTGTTAATGGCTTTAATTATCGGGTTAGTTGCTGTGGCTTCTAATCCTGCACCTTATTTTGCTGCTTTTGGTTTGGTTGTAGCGGCTGGGGTTGGGTGTGGAATACTTATTGGACATGGTGGATCTTTTTTATCCTTAGTCCTTTTCTTGATTTACTTAGGTGGCATGCTCGTGGTGTTTGCTTATTCAGCGGCCTTGGCTGCTGAGCCTTTTCCGGAGTCTTGGGGGGATCGTTCTGTGGCTGGTTACGTTCTAGTTTATTTATTAGGCGTTGGTTTGGTTGTTGGTCTATTTTGGGAAAATTGGTATGAGGGGTCTTGAATTGTTGCTGATGATTTAAAGGAGTTTTCTATATTACGGGGGGATATTGGAGGGGTAGCTGTAATATACTCGTCTGGGGGTGGTTTATTAATCATTAGTGCGTGGGTACTATTATTAACATTATTTGTAGTATTAGAGTTGACCCGTGGGCTTGGTCGTGGGGCTCTTCGTGCAGTTTAAATTATTGCTAATAGAATGGCAATGGTTATTGATAATAAAAAGATTGTTAAGTAGGTTTTGATTAAGCCTCGTTGTGAGTCACTAATAGTTTTGGCTATTTTAACTTGGGCAGAGGATATTCCTTTTGGTCCTACAGCTTCAAATCAGGTCTGATCTACTAGTTGTGTAGCAATTGATTGTCCCAGTACTAAGTTTAGTTTTGGAGTTAGTCGATGAATAATTATTGGGAAATAACCTAGTATATTTGAAAAGTGATGGAGTGGTGGTGTAGAATTAGTTTTAAATTGTTTGCCGGTTAGTCCTGCTAGTTCTATGGCTGTAAGTAGGCCAATAGTTGTTACGATAATGGCAGCTATCTTTAGGGTTAGTGGTATAGTTATGGTTGGAGTTTTGGAGGCTAGGAAGTTTGATGTGATAATAAGTCCTGCAACAATACTCCCTCAGGCAAGTCGTTTAATTGGGTTAATTACTATTAAATTGTTTTCATTGATTGGGGATATGGGGTTGAATCGGGGGGTGCCTATAGTGACGAAGAATACTACTCGGAAACTATAAACGGCGGTGAAAGATGTGGCAATAAGTGTTAAGGTAAGGGCTCAGGCGTTTAGGTAGGAGGTGTTTAGTGCTTCAATAATGGCATCTTTTGAGAAGAATCCTGCTAGAAAGGGTGTTCCTGTTAGGGCTAGACTGCCGATGGTGAGGCAGGTTGAGGTGAATGGTAGCAGCTTTTGTAATCCCCCTATTTTTCGGATATCTTGTTCATCATTGAGGCTATGAATAATGGAACCTGAGCATAAGAATAATATTGCTTTGAAAAAAGCGTGGGTGCAGATGTGTAGGAACGCCAGTTGAGGTTGATTAAGGCCGATTGTGACTATTATAAGCCCTAGTTGACTGGATGTAGAAAATGCTACAATTTTTTTGATGTCATTTTGTGTTAAAGCGCAGGCGGCTGTAAATACTGTGGTTAATGCTCCTAAACATAGGCAGGTTGTTAATGCCAGGTTATTATTTTCTATAATAGGGTGGAGTCGAATAAGTAGGAAAATACCAGCGACGACTATAGTACTGGAATGAAGTAGGGCAGAGACTGGTGTGGGGCCCTCCATGGCGGAGGGCAGCCATGGGTGTAAGCCGAACTGGGCTGATTTGCCAGTTGCTGCTAAAATTAACCCAATAAGCGGAAGTGTTATGTCGGAGGTTTTTGATAACATAAAGATCTGTTGTATTTCCCATGAATTTAGGTTAACTGCAATTCAGGCTATACTTATGATCAGTCCAATATCTCCCACTCGATTATATAAGACGGCTTGTAGGGCTGCTGTGTTGGCATCAGCTCGTCCATATCATCAGCCAATTAGGAGAAATGATATAATACCTACTCCTTCTCATCCGATAAAGAGTTGAAATAGGTTGTTGGCGGTTACAAGAATAATTATAGCCACCAGAAAGAGGAGTAAATATTTGAAGAATCGGTTTATATTTGGATCTGAGTGTATGTATCATGATGCAAATTCAAGAATAGATCAGGTTACGTAGAGGGCAACAGGTGTAAAAATAATGGAGTAGTGGTCAAATTTAAAGCTAATATTAATATCAAAAAGGGTTGTATTTATTCAGTGTCAATTAGTAATGATGGTTTCAGTTCCTTGGTCTAGAAATAGTATGAGTGGTAGAAGACTAATAAAAAATGCAGTGCTTACAGCGGTTTTAACACATGTAGTGGCCCAATTTGGGCTTTTAGGGGAATTATTGAGTGTTATTAATAGAGGACAAATAAGAGTTGTGACAACTAGAATTAGTGATGATGATAAGATCAGGGTTGTTGGGTGCATAGCTTCCACTTGGATTTGCACCAAGAGTTTTTGGTTCCTAAGACCAATGGATGGGCTATTATCCTTTAGAAGCACAAGGAAGCCATGGAGTTTAACCATGAACATAAGTATTAGCAGTACTTACTGCCTTTAGGCCTTCCTTGGTGAGTAAGAGGATTCTAACCTCTATTTTTAGAATCACAATCTGATGTTTTGGTTAAACTATACTTACTAGTAGCATCAGCCCCAGATGAGTTCTGGTTTTGTTACTAGTAGGATAACAGGGATAAGGTGAAGAACTATTAGTAGATGTTCTCGGGTGTGAAATGGTGAAAGTCCTTTGATGTGGTTTGGTGTTGGCCCTCGTTGGGTTATTAAGAATAGGTATAGGGAGTAAGCTGCTGTGATTAGTGTTCCTAATCCTGTAAGCATAATTGTTCATGGGGACCAGTTAAATAAGGTAGTAATAATTATGATTTCACCTATTAGGTTTGGGAGGGGTGGTAGTGCTAGATTTGCTAAGTTAGCAGTAAATCATCAAACTGCAGTTAGTGGAAATATTATTTGGAGGCCTCGGGCCAATATTATAATCCGGCTGTGGGTTCGTTCATAAGCGGTATTGGCTAGACAAAATAGTGCTGAAGATACTAGTCCGTGGGCAATTATTAAAATAATTGCACCTGTGAATCCTCAAGGGGTTTGAACTAGAATTCCTCCTGCTACTAAGCCTATATGGCTCACAGATGAGTAGGCGATTAGGGATTTTAGGTCTGTTTGTCGTAGGCAGATTGAACCAGTTATAAGAATGCCTCATAGGGCTAAAATAATAAATGGGTAAGTGAGTTCTTTTGAGAGCGGATCTAATATAATTATTATTCGTATTATTCCATAGCCCCCAAGCTTTAGCAGTACTGCGGCCAGAACTATAGATCCTGCTACTGGGGCCTCAACGTGGGCTTTTGGTAATCAAAGATGGACTCCATAGAGTGGTATTTTTACTAGAAATGCAATTAAGCATCCGGCTCATCAAATACTGTGGCCTCAGGAGTTAAGCGTGAGTGGTTGGGAGTATTGTAAAATTAGTATTGATAGTGTTCCTGTTGATTGTTGAAGTAGGAGGAGGGCAATTAGGAGCGGCAGTGAGCCTGCTAAGGTGTAAAATAAAAAGTAAGTTCCGGCATTTAGGCGTTCAGTTTGGTTACCCCACCGGGTAATAATGATGAGCGTGGGGATGAGGGTGGCTTCAAATATAATATAAAATATAATAATCTCTGTGGCCCCAAATGCTATAATTAGGAAAGTTTGTAAGGAGGTTAAAAGGCTAATATATAGGCGTTGTCGATTAATTGGTTCTGGGTGTAAGTGGTTTTGGCTAGCCAAGATTATTAAAGGGAGAAGTCAGCATGTTAAGACTAGGAGGGGGGTGGATAAGGGGTCTGTGGCTAAGTATATATTGGAGGTCGATCATCCAGTTTCTGATGGTCATTTTAGTCAGGTAAGGCTAATAAGTGCAATTAATAGGCTTTGAGCAGTTGCTGTGGGTCACAGTCATTTAGGTGATGATGACCAGATTATTGGGAATAATATAATTGTTGGAATTAATACTTTTAACATTGTAGGAGATTTAGGTTCTGTAGTCGATCAGTTCCATGGGTTCGGGCAGTGGCAACCAATAGGGCTAGACCTGCGCTGGCTTCGCAGGCAGAGAAGGCCAGTAAGAGTATTGGGGCTGCGGAAAATATGGTTGATTCAAGTTGTATGGTTCAAAGGGCTAGTGCAATGAATAAGGATAGCATTATTCCTTCCAGGCAAAGCAGCGCAGAGAGCAGGTGGGTGCGATGAAATGCTAGACCTATGAGACCTAATATAAAAGCTGAGCTAAAGCTGAAGTGTACGGGTGTCATGAGGGGATTATGGAGTTAAACCATAGTTATCTGAGCCGAAATCAGAGGTCTTATATTGGACTAAACCCCTATTCTGCTCATTCTAGGCCTCCTTGGACTCATTCATAAATTAAACCTAGAGTAAGTAAGATTAGGACTGCTATAGCTCAGAAGAAGGTGTTGGCAGGGTTGTTGAGTTGGTCTCCTCAGGGTAGTGGGAGGAGTAGGGCAATTTCTAGATCAAATAATAAAAACAAGATAGCTACTAGAAAAAATCGTAGTGAGAATGGAAGTCGGGCTGATCCGAGTGGGTCGAAGCCGCATTCGTATGGTGATAGTTTTTCTGCGTCTGGTTTCATCTGAGGTAATCAAAAAGATACAGTCGCTAATACCAGGGAGAGGGCTATTGTAATAGTCAGGATTGCAATAACTAAATTCATTATCTTTCCTTGGGGTCTAACCAAGACTGGGTGATTGGAAGTCACTTGTACTAGCTTTAAATACTAGAAAGATATGAGCCTCATCAATAAATTGATACGTAAAGGAATAGCCATACTACGTCTACAAAGTGTCAGTATCATGCGGCAGCTTCAAAGCCGAAGTGGTGTTCGGATGTAAAGTGATATTGAATTTGTCGGAGCAGGCAGACGGCCAGGAATGAGGATCCGATAATAACGTGTAATCCGTGGAATCCTGTGGCCACAAAGAATGTTGAACCGTAAACTCCGTCTGCGATTGTGAAAGGTGCCTCATAGTATTCTATGGCTTGTAAGGCGGTAAAGTAAAGTCCTAATAAAATTGTTAGTGTTAGTGACTGGATGGCTTGTTTGCGGTTATTTTCTATTAAACTATGGTGGGTTCATGTTACTGTGACTCCTGATGCTAGGAGAACAGCTGTATTAAGTAATGGGACTTCAAATGGGTCTAAGGTGGTGACTCCTGTTGGTGGCCAGCATCCTCCTAGTTCAGGGGTGGGTGCCAGACTTGAGTGGTAAAAAGCTCAGAAAAATCCAAGGAAGAAGAATACCTCAGATGTGATAAATAAAATTATACCATAGCGTAAGCCTTTCTGTACTGGTGGCGTGTGGTGGCCTTGGAATGTCCCTTCTCGAATAATATCTCGTCATCATTGATATATTGTTAAAAGTAGGAGTATTAGTCCGAGGGTTATAAGTGTAATAGAGTGGAAGTGAAATCAGATTGCTAAGCCGGATGTTAATAGTAAAGCTCCGACTGCGCCGGTTAGAGGTCATGGGCTTGGATCAACTATATGATATGCGTGTGCTTGGTGGGCCATTAAACGTTCTCTTGTAAATATAAGCTAAGGAGAAGGACAAACACATAGGCTTGAATTATTGCTACTGCCACCTCTAGTAGTGTTAGGAGAAATAAGACGGCGGCTGTGAGAATTGCTACTGCGGGTATTATTGGCAGAAGGACGAATACGGCGGTGGCGATTAATTGAATCAGAAGGTGCCCTGCGGTGAGGTTGGCTGTTAGTCGGACGCCTAGGGCTAATGGTCGAATAAAAAGGCTAATTGTTTCAATAATAATAAGTACAGGAATTAATAGGATGGGTGTACCTTCTGGTAGGAGATGGCCTAGAGCTACTGTTGGTTGATTACGTATTCCAATAATAACTGTGGCGAGTCATAGTGGGATAGCAAATCCTATATTTAATGATAGTTGTGTTGTTGGGGTAAAAGTGTATGGTAAAAGTCCAATTATATTGATAGTAATTAAGAATACTATTAAAGAGGCTATTATAAGTGCTCACTTGTGGCCGCCTGTATTTAGTGGTAGTATAAGTTGATTAGTAAATCGGTTAATAAACCATCCTTGGATGGTAATAAGGCGGTTATTAATTCATCGTGATGTAGAAGTGGGATATAATACTCAGGGCAGAGCAATTGCGATAGCAATTAGTGGAATGCCCATATAGGATGAGCTTGCAAATTGATCAAAAAAACTTATTGCCATGGTCAGTTTCAGGGTTCAGTTTTGTGTTTTTCAGAGTCCAGAAGAGCTGGTTCGTTATGTGATGTATGACTTATTACTTTGGTGGGGATGATGGTAAGAAATACCAATCATGAAAATACTAAAATTGCAAATCAAGGGGCTGGGTTTAATTGAGGCATTTCACTAGGGGTGGTTGGGAGGCACCATTCTTTGGCTTAAAAGGCCAATGCTGAGGTCCATATTTAGCTTCCTAGTGAGGCGTCTTCTAGTATTAATGAGGATCAGTTTTCAAAGTGTTCAAGTGGAACTGATTCCACTACGATAGGTATAAAGCTGTGATTTGCCCCACAGATTTCGGAGCATTGTCCATAGAATACCCCAGGGCGAGAGGCAATAAAGGCTGTTTGATTAAGACGTCCTGGGACTGCATCTATTTTTACTCCAAGGGATGGAACAGCTCAAGAGTGTAACACGTCTTCAGCAGATACAAGCACTCGGATGGGGGATTCTATTGGGATAACTATTCGGTGATCCGCTTCAAGGAGACGGAATTGTCCCGGGCTAAGGTCTTGGGTTGGGATTATGTACGAGTCGAAGCTCAGGTTTTCATAGTCAGTGTATTCGTAGCTTCAATATCACTGATGTCCTATGGCTTTAATCGTTAGGTGGGGGTCATTGATCTCATCTATAAGGTAAAGAATTCGTAAGGAGGGGAGGGCAATCAAAATAAGGATTACGGCTGGTAACACAGTTCATACAATCTCAATCTCTTGGGAGTCTAAAATATACTTGTTTGTAAGTTTTGTTGATACTATTGCAATAATAATATAAAGCACTAAAGTACTAATTAAGAACACGATTATTAAAGCATGATCATGGAAGTGAAGAAGTTCTTCTATAACGGGTGATGCCGCGTCTTGGAATCCTAATTGTGAGGGATGTGCCATTAAGCTCTAAGCTTAAGGCATGCAGGAGTTTAACCTACGATTTCATCTTGACAAGATGTTGTAATTTTCGGGTTTACTAATGTCTTAAAGGAAGTGACAGAGTGGTTATGTGATTGGCTTGAAACCAGTTGATGGGGGTTCAATTCCTCCCTTTCTCGTTAATTTGATTGAACTTGTACAAATGCGGGCTCTTCAAATGTGTGATAGGGGGGAGGGCATCCGTGGAGTCATTCAACATTTGTTATGGTTAATTCTACAGATGAGACTTCTCGTTTAGCAGCGAAGGCTTCTCATAAGATAAATAAAAATATAATTACTGCTACTAAGGAGATTAGGGATCCAATAGATGATACTGTATTTCATAGAGCATACGCATCTGGGTAGTCTGAGTATCGTCGGGGTATTCCCGCTAGGCCAAGGAAATGTTGTGGGAAAAATGTGAGGTTAACTCCAATAAATATTACCATAAAATGGATTTTAGTTCATGTGCTGTGTAGGGTGTATCCTGTAAATAGTGGGAATCAATGAACGAAGGCCGCTATAATTGCGAATACGGCTCCTATTGATAAGACATAGTGAAAATGTGCAACTACATAGTAAGTATCATGTAATACAATATCTAGGGATGAGTTGGCTAGTACAATTCCCGTTAAACCGCCTACTGTGAATAAGAAGATGAAACCCAGTGCCCAGAGTAGAGGCGTTTCTCATTTAATTGATCCCCCATGAAGTGTGGCTAATCAACTAAAAACTTTTACTCCTGTTGGAATAGCAATAATTATTGTTGCGGATGTGAAGTATGCACGGGTGTCTACGTCCATCCCGACTGTAAATATGTGGTGCGCCCATACAATAAATCCTAATAGGCCGATGGCCATCATAGCCCATACTATTCCCATATACCCGAAGGGCTCTTTTTTGCCTGCATAATAAGCCACAACATGAGAAATAATGCCAAATCCTGGTAAGATTAAAATATATACTTCTGGGTGACCAAAGAATCAGAATAAGTGCTGATAAAGGATAGGATCTCCCCCTCCTGAGGGGTCAAAGAATGTAGTATTAAGGTTTCGGTCTGTTAGAAGTATTGTAATCCCGGCAGCCAGAACTGGTAAGGATAGCAGTAGTAAGACAGCAGTGACTAAAACGGATCATACAAATAGTGGGGTCTGATATTGGGATATTGCTGGGGGTTTTATATTGATTGTAGTTGTAATAAAATTAACTGCCCCAAGGATGGATGATACACCTGCTAGGTGAAGGGAGAAGATAGTTAGGTCCACTGATGCTCCTGCGTGAGCTAAATTGCCTGCAAGGGGCGGGTAAACTGTTCATCCTGTACCAGCTCCAGCTTCAACACCAGATGAGGCCAGCAGCAGAAGGAAGGATGGGGGTAGGAGCCAGAAGCTTATATTGTTTATCCGTGGAAATGCTATATCAGGGGCTCCAATTATTAATGGGACAAGTCAGTTACCAAAGCCCCCAATAAGAATAGGTATTACTATAAAGAAGATTATGACGAAGGCATGTGCGGTAACAATAACATTATAGATCTGATCATCGCCGAGGAGGGACCCTGGTTGGCTTAGTTCAGCTCGAATTAGCAGGCTTAGGGCGGTTCCAACTATCCCGGCCCAGGCACCAAATACCAAGTAAAGGGTGCCAATGTCTTTGTGGTTTGTAGAGAAGAATCAGCGCGTGATTGCCACAGGTAGGATGGCCGAATAGGTGGCGGATTGTAGCTCCGTACACAGAGGTTTAAATCCTCTTTCTATCAAGCCTCGTAGTGAGAGTACACGTTGGATTGCAAATCCAAAAACGCAGATTTACGTCTGCCGGGGCTTTCCCGCCTTACTCGGCTAACGGCGGGAAAGTAGATGAATGCCCGCTGGTTCGGGCGCTTAGCTGTTAACTAAGAGCTTGTAGGATCGAGGCCTTCTCATCTAGTAAGGCCTTAGCTTAATTAAAGTGTCTGGGTTGCATTCAGAAGATGCGGTATAGAGCTCCGCAGGTCTTAATTAGGGGCTAGGAGATTTTAACTCCTGCTTAGAGCTTTGAAGGCTCTTGGTCTAGTTATCCTAAGTCCCTAAGTGATGAGTGTTATAATGGCTGGGGTAATTGGTAGAAGTCCAAGGGCGGCTGTAGTAAAAAGGGCCAGGGTAATTGTAGATTGGGTTGTGTGAGTTCGTCATGGTATTGTAGCATTGGTTGTATTTGGGGAGATGGTGAGGGTTATTGCGTAACACAGTCGTAGATAGAAGTATAGGCTTAGAAGGGCGGCTAGGGCTATAACTGTTGCTGTGAGCGGTAGCTGTTGTTTTGCTATTTCCTGTAGAATTAATCATTTGGGTATAAATCCTGTTAATGGTGGGAGACCCCCTAGTGAGAGGAGAGTTAGGGCGGTGGTTGATACTAGTATTGGGGCTTTTGATCATATTGTTGTTATGGTTGTAATTTTTGTGGTTGATGTTATTTTTAGTGACAGGAATGCTGCGGATGTTATAAATAAGTATATGCTTAGGGTAAGTAGTGTTAGGTGGGGGGCATATTGTGAAATAATAATTATTCATCCCATATGGGCAATTGAGGAGTATGCTAGAATTTTTCGGATTTGAGTTTGATTAAGTCCTCCTCAGCCTCCAATTAATGTAGATAAAATTCCTAGTAGTGTAAGCATTATAGGGTTAATGGCAGGTGCTACTTGAATAATTAGTGCGAGTGGGGCTAGCTTTTGTCAAGTGGATAGGATTAATCCTGTAAGTAAATCAAGTCCTTGAAGTACTTCTGGTAGTCAGAAGTGTATTGGTGCTAGTCCAATTTTTAGTGCTAGGGCAGCAATTATTATTGAGGAGGCTATTGGGTGGGATAAATTGTTAATACCTCATTCGCCTGTTATTCATGCATTTGTGGTTGCGGCGAAGAGGATTATTGCTGCAGCGGTTGCTTGTGTTAAAAAGTACTTTGTGGCTGCTTCAACTGCTCGGGGGTGGTGTTGTTGGGTTATTAATGGGATAATTGCTAGGGTATTAATTTCTAAACCTATTCAGGCTAGTAATCAGTGCGAGCTGGCAAAGGTTAGGGTAGTTCCTAATCCTAGACTGGATAATAGGATGGTGAGTACATAAGGGTTCATTGATAGGGGAGGGATTTTAACCGTCATGTTTGGGGTATGGGCCCGAAAGCTTTATTAGCTGACCTTATCTTAGAAAGTGGTGTAGAGGAAGCACCAGGAGTTTTGATCTCCTGAGTATGGGTTCAATTCCCTTTTTTCTAGGAACTGGGGGGACTTTAACCCCCATAAGCCACTCTATCAAAGTGGTCCTTGAAAATTCAGGCACGGTTCCTTGAGGTTATAATTGTGGAGGAAGTCCTGCAAGTGCGATTGGAAGAGCGGTGTGTCAAAGGACTAGGGCTAGGGTTAGAGGGAGGAAATTTTTTCAGACTAGGTGTATTAGTTGGTCGTATCGGAATCGTGGGTAGGAAGCTCGAATTCATAAAAACATTATTGATAGGAGTGCGGCTTTAGTTATTAAATTAATTGTTGTTAATTCTGGAATAGAGGGTATATGTGATGCTCCTATAAAAAGAATGGCTGATAGGGTATTTATTAATAAAATATTGGCATATTCGGCTAGAAAAAATAGGGCGAAGGGTCCGCCTGCATATTCTACGTTGAAGCCCGATACTAATTCGGATTCTCCTTCTGTTAGGTCGAACGGTGCACGGTTTGTTTCGGCTAAGGTGGAGATATATCATATTGCAGCTAGTGGTCAGGCTGGGATTAGAAGTCAAATACCTTCTTGTGTGGTGTTAAATATTTGTAATGTATAGCCTCCAGAGAATATAATAATAGAGAGTAGGATTAGTCCAAGGCTTACTTCATATGAAATTGTTTGGGCCACTGCTCGTAGGGCACCAATTAGTGCATATTTTGAGTTGGATGCCCATCCTGATCCTAAGATTGAGTATACGGCTAGACTTGATAGTGCTAGGATAAATAAGATTCCCAGATTTAAATCTACTACTGGTTGGGGTATTGGCATAGGTGCTCATAATATTATAGCCAGGGTTAATGCGAGTATAGGGGTTGCTAAGAATAAAAATGGAGATGATGTAGATGGGCGGATTGGTTCTTTAATAAAAAGTTTGACCCCATCTGCGATTGGTTGTAGGAGTCCATAGGGTCCTACAATATTTGGCCCTTTTCGTAGTTGTATGTAACCTAGAACTTTTCGTTCAAGAAGTGTAAGGAAGGCTACGGCCAGTAGGACGGGTACAATATAAGCGAGTGGACTAATTAGATGGGTTAATAGGGTGTTTAGCATAACTAAGAAGAGGATTTGAACCCCTGACTAGAAGGGCTTAGGCCTTTTGCAATTACCATGCTCTGCCATCTTAGTATGGCTTTATTTTGGCCTGCATTTTGAGTCCTCCCTTTATTTAATTTAGTTGTCTTCATTAATTAGGGGTAAGGCGTGCTTTTAGCATAGGCCTTCTTTTTCCGGTCCTTTCGTACTAGGAAAAATGACATTACAGATAGAAACTGACCTGGATTGCTCCGGTCTGAACTCAGATCACGTAGGACTTTAATCGTTGAACAAACGAACCCTTAATAGCGGCTGCACCATTAGGATGTCCTGATCCAACATCGAGGTCGTAAACCCTCTCGTCGATATGGACTCTTGGAGAGGATTGCGCTGTTATCCCTTGGGTAACTTGGTTCGTTGATCGGTCTTAGTGGCCGGATCATAATTGGTCAGAATTTCTGTGACTTAGAAGTGTGATTCTTGGTTCTAGGGTTTATTCCAGTCCACTTGGAGGATTATTTGTTCTCCATGGTCGCCCCAACCGAAGGTAAAATTCCAATTTCTACTAGGTTTATACTTATTTAGTAAGTTGTTTAACATAGGTGTATTTGTACCTTAAGCTCCAAAGGGTCTTCTCGTCTTGTATTTTTATACCCGCTTCTGCACGGGTAGATTAATTTCACTGACTTGAAAAGGGAGACAGCTAAGCCCTCGTTTAGCCATTCATACAGGTCTTCATTTAAAAGACAAGTGATTGCGCTACCTTTGCACGGTCAAAATACCGCGGCCGTTAAACTTGTAGTCACCGGGCAGGCTGGACCTCCTATACATAGGGGTTTGCAGGAGGCGATGTTTTTGGTAAACAGGCGAGGCTTGTGTTTGCCGAGTTCCTTCCATTTCTTTTAGTCTTTCCTTGTAACACTCCAGTGTTGGTTTAACGATATAGGTGTTGTGGTAGTTTCTTGATTTTTTTGTTACTCACATTACCCTCTTTTTTTGGGTTCGTTAATTTCTAGTGGTTTATCCGATCTAGTTTACACTTGTGTTAGGAGAGGGTTGTATCCTCTTGTTACTCATTTTAGCATAGTTACTTCCATGGTGGCATGGAATAGCCTAATATTTTTAGGGGAGTTGGGTTGTTTATCAGTATAATAAACTGTGTGTCGTTTGAGCTTTAACGCTTTCTATTCAGATGGCTGCTCTTAGGCCCACTGGAATGACTAGTTTTATAAAATATGACTCTTATCCTCCTATTTAAGGTTGTGTCCTTAGTTAAAGGGGCTGTACCCCCTTTAATTAACTCTCGTGTTTCTCTTTTATGCTTGGCTTAGATATCTCTTAGTTGGTTAAAGGGGCGCGAGGCTGAACTTCTATTCATTTCTTAGGCAACCAGCTATCACCAAGTTCGGTAGGTTTATCACCTCTACCCGGGGCTCTTCCCACTCTTTTGCCACAGAGACGGGTTCGCCCTCGATAGGCTGTCCCGGGGTAGCTCACTTGGTTTCGGGGTTTCAAACTAAAGGTCGCTTTGCTTGTGTGGTGCTGGCTAAATCATGATGCAAAAGGTACGAGGGTTAGGCTCTACTTTTTTGTACTTATATGGGTTATTTCATTACTCTTTCAGCTTTTCCTTGCGGTACTTTCTCTATTGCTTAAAGTTACCTTTTCCGTCTCCCGTACTAAGGTGGAAAAATGGTTTAGTTTTCTAATTTAGTTAATTTTATATTATTTATGTTGTTGGGTTAATTTTGTGGTTAAGCTAGCTGTTTGGTTCAGGGTGATCCAATTTGCATGGATGTCTTCTCGGTGTAAGGGAGATGCTTAACTTTCTCAGCCACATCCTGGGTGGTTTGATCCAAGTGCACCTTCCGGTACGCTTACCATGTTACGACTTGCCTCCCCTTGTCGGTGCTTTGGTATTAAGAATATTTATCGCTGTGTGACAGGGGAGAGTGACGGGCGGTGTGTACGCGCCTCAGAGCCGGGTTCAAAAGGACACTCTTTTTCCTTTTTACTACTAAATCCTCCTTCGAGTAAGTTTTCAGGATACTATTCGTAAATATTCTATAATAGAAAATGTAGCCCATTTCTTCCCACTTCATGCGCTACACCTCGACCTGACGTTCTGGGATGTGTCCATTTAGCTTACTGTTAATCCTTCACAGGGTAAGCTGACGACGGCGGTATATAGGCGGGGGTGACTAGAAGTGGTGAGGTTTAACGGGGGTTATCGGTTCTAGAACAGGCTCCTCTAGGGGGGTCTAAGGCACCGCCAAGTCCTTTGGGTTTCAAGCTAACGCTCGTAGTACCCTGGCGGACGTTTATTGTGGATTAACGTCTAGGTTTACGGTTGAGCATAGTGGGGTATCTAATCCCAGTTTGTTTCTCAATTTTCGTGGAGTCAGGTGGACTATATTAAAGTTACTTTCGTTTGTGGGCTTCGGACACTCGGGAGCGTATAACGGCCAGGAGGCCCTTTGGCTTTAATTTTGTTTCCCTTAACCACCCTTTACGCCGTATCTATTAACTAGGGCCTCTCGTATAACCGCGGTGGCTGGCACGAGTTTTACCGGCCCTCTTGGCACTAACTAAGTCAAGTTTTCACTTATGGCTTAATATTTATCACTGCTGAATTCCCTTGGGGGTGTGGCTTGGCAAGGCGTTTTGGGCTAAGAGATTAGTGCCTGATACCTGCTCCTCGTCCTCGGGCAGGGGATTAAGGGCATTCTCACAGGGGTGCGGACACTTGCATGTGTAATTTGTGCTAAAGTTAACAGTAAAGTCAGGACCAAGCCTTTATGCGTGCGGAGCTTTCTAGGGCCCGTCCTAGCATCTTCAGTGCTATGCTTTATTTTAAGCTACGCTAGC